TTTATCCCTATGAGGTACCAGATGAGATAGAACGATGTTAGAAGGGATATAATGAAATTCCTTGATTGGCTCTTCCCAGAGGAACGATCTATTTTATTTGATTGATGGATCCAATATTATAATGAATTAAAAAAGAGAGTGTTCTTATTCGAACCGCCTTGTGATCTTCAACCAATTATGTGCTTCAATATAATTACCTGGAGTAAGCGCTATAGCTTGTTTCCAATATTCAGCAGCTTGATCGGACCAAGCCTCCGCAATTTCAGAATCTCCCTGTCGAATGGCCTGTTCTCCCCGGCCGGAATAGGTGGGTCAATTCCTTCCCTTAGAACCGTACTTGAGAGTTTCCTACCTCATACGGCTCAGAAATCAATTCTTTTGGTGTCCCATCTTAATCTACCATATCTAACTGAATAAGATTTCTCGTAAATCTATCCTATTTTTTTTCTCGGGTTAACCAGAAGAGGTTAATTACATGAGTTTCAAACTCTAATTTTGATCAATAATCAGTTTTATCTTTTCTCCCACCTTCAGAAGAACATAGGTATCTACCCCTATCGTTAGAATTTTCTGAAAGGTAACTATCTCGGTTTCATATAGAAATTCATATAGAATCTTTGAAAAGGACTTTCCTCCAGAAGAAAGAAAGGACTTACTATCTTTGGGATCTGATGCTACACCGCTGCTCAATACCTTAGTAGATCGACTCTATTACATAAGTTGATTCCTAACTTTTATCTCATATCATGACATAAGTAAGCAGTTCTTATTGTATCGGCTCCCAAACCTCGCTAATTGATCTTTACGGTGCTTCCTCCATCAATTAGATCCTTTATCCATAGAATCTAGTATATAGGCCATACCTATTTCTTCATATTTCGGCTCGTATGAAGTCTCTTTCTTTGCTACAGCTGATAAAAATCGTTGCTTTGGACGATGCATATGTAGAAAGCCTATTTTGTTTCTAGTATTTACTAGAAGATTTGATCTTTCTTTCCTTCTTTCTATAGTGGAGATAGTCGCACGTAATGACAGATCACAGCCATATTATTAAAAGCTTGTGGTAAGAATGGGTTTCGTTCGAGTGCCCGGAAATAATATTCCAAAGCCTTCGTATGTTCTCCGTTGCTTGTGTGGATAAGGCCTATGTTATAGAGTATATAACTTCGATCATAGGGATCAATTTCTGGTCGCGTAGCTTCATAATAATTTTGTAAAGCTTCCGCATAATTTCCTTCGGATTGAGCCGACATCCGTTACGGTCGTTCATTCTATTCAAAGAATCTCCGTTCCAGAACCGTACGTGAGATTTTCATCTCATACGGCTCCTCCCTTCTGTGCATAGTAATAAGGGAAATAATCCATGGAATCAAAAAAGATTGAACTATTTTTATTATGAACTGACAGGGGCTGGTGTTTTTACAAGAAATCTCTAGCCATCCTTCCTGCAAGAGGTCTGTCTTTTCTTAACACCAAGCGTGTTGGTGCTAGATAGAAATGGTAACTCCAACAATTTCTTTGTCCTCAACGCCCTCTATTTCCAGGAATTAGTCACTTCAACGATCTTCGATGGTTATACGGGTATCCAAAGTACGAACGAGATGGATGTTTGTTGTCCCAACCATTCTTGTTAGTCCCGATCCCGATAAGGAAAAGGAGGAATTTATAACAAAGTTTTCGTGTTGTTGATTCCTAGGTGTAGTGCTTCTTCCCCTATGCGGCCTATTGGTACTAGTGAAGTAGTATTGACCTGCAATACAGAACCTATAGGTTAACCTTTTGCTCAATACTAGAATCGACAATTGAAGCATCTGAGGCTGCATCAATCGGGGATACACGACAGAAGGAATTGTTCTATCTCCAAACTAACTTCACCTTCATCAAGCGTAGGTTTATTTCAAGAATCTTTTTTCTTTGTATCCCGAATCATGTCTCTTTCTCATAAGACTGAGGGCGGTAAATAAATAAAAAAAAAAAGAATCAAATCGCACCATCTCTGTAATAGGTAAATGCCTCCTTTTCTCCTGAAGTTGTCGGAATTATTCGTAATAAGATATTGGCTACAATTGAAGAGGTCTTATCAATAAAATTTCCATTTATCCGAGATCTAGGCATAGTTAACAGTCCATTCGATAATTCTTCTCATTCCCCCTCGAGGGAAAATGATCCCACAAACAAAGGAATTGTACAGTACGAAATCACATAAAAACAAACAGACTCATTCTAAAAAAAAAAGGATGTGGACCTTCCACTCAAATTGTCCCTTTTGGACAGGGATAGATAGGAAATATTTGAATCCGATTGGATTTCATTCAAATTGAGTAGTATACCAATTATTACTATTTTATCTAAGTTGAGGAATCAAGGAATTTTTCCTACGGATTCTGAGAACTCGAGAAGTTTTTTTTTATCCCTCGAGCCTACGGAAGATCTTTCTTTGACGAAAAGTTTTCTATTTAGAATTTAATTGATCGGTCGTACCTGTATTGCAATAATATGAATGACTCGCTATTCACTCGGTTTCTGGGTCATAATCCTAAGATTATGTAGGAGAGATGGCCGAGTGGTTCAAGGCGTAGCATTGGAACTGCTATGTAGACTTTTGTTTACCGAGGGTTCGAATCCCTCTCTTTCCGTACCTTCACCTAATTCACCAACGTTACCAACCGCAATGTATCAAATAACAATTGATGCCATTATTCCAACAGTAAGACCTTTATTTGATAGAGATTCTTCCTAATTACTGTGGTATGGAAAATGCCGGAAAGAGTGGAAAAGAATAAAAATCTCACTGCTGATCCATTTGTGATACGTGAGTGGGAGAAAAATCCGGATCAAACCCCTTATTTACTTGACTTTGGCGAAAAAGGGGGGGCAAAATTGTCCGAAGCTTTGTTATTTTAGTTAGGTTCAAGTCTGACGAGAATAATATTCTACGACTAGCAACTCATTGATTTTCAAACCGATCCATTTACTATCTATTATTTGATTTACTAATCCTTTATATTGGGATGAGTGAAAAGTCAAATGTTTTGCCAATTCCTCGTGGGGGGATGAATCAATATAATTTTGAATCAAAGCTCTGGATCTTTGTTCATCTCTCGTAGTAATAATATCTCGGGGTTTGCAGCGATAACTTGGGATATCTACTATACGACCATTAACTAAAATATGTCTATGGTTAACTAATTGCCTGGCTCCAGGAATGGTCGAAGCCATACCCAATCGAAAAAGGATGTTATCCAAACGCATCTCAAGTAGTTGTAGTAAAACCTGCCCTGTTGACCCTTTGGCTTTTCCAGCTATACGAACATATCTAAGCAATTGTCGCTCTGTCAGACCATAATGAAAACGCAATTTTTGTTTTTCTTCTAGACGAATACGATATTGAGATCTTTTCCCGGAACGCGATTGGTTTCTAAGATCACTTCCCGGTCTAGGTCTTTTACTAGTTAGTCCCGGTAAAGCTCCCAGACGGCGTATTTTTTTGAAACGAGGCCCTCGGTAACGAGACATAAAGACTCCCCCCCTTTTTTTTATTTATTTTATTGAAATTTCATTTTACAGAATAAACCTAAGTCAGACTGAACTAAACGATAAACGAAGATAAATCTACTGAAGTACTACAAAGAAGAATGATGAATTGTATCAATATCCGGATTATTTTGTATATATAGGAAGTTAAGGATCCTTTTCTTGATTTGTTCTGTAGAGATTTCACTGCTCCAATCAGTTTTTTATTCATAGTTGTAAGTTCCCACGACATAATAGATCGGTGACCCGACATTTGTAAAAGAAAAAAGGAAGGAGTCTTTTCAATATTCCTTGATCTCAAGGAGACATTATAAATCATGGAAAAAATCGGACAAATAGAGAAAAGCCGGCTATCGGAATCGAACCGATGACCATCGCATTACAAATGCGATGCTCTAACCTCTGAGCTAAGCGGGCTCACATAACAGAAATAGTGCATAGGAATTCGGTAAACTACCGGAATCTTAACTATATAATAATTAATATTAATAGAATGAAGAATCGAATTCTATTCCATTAAAAATGATTAATTAATATCATAAGAATATTCTTCTATATTAGAATATAACTATAACTATATAGAATTTTTATTGAAAATTCGAGTGATTTATATTATCATTCTATTAATTCTTATTCTATTTTCTATTATTATTAGATTAGAAATTTTATTATTAGAAATTTCTATTTCTTTGATTTCGAATTTTTTTTCTTTAAATGCAAAATATTACATTTGAAATAATTATATATAACTATATCCATATTAGTTATAGCAGATTCTATTAATTCTAAATTCTATTAGATTAGAGCGGATCGGTCCTAAGGAAAGGATAAGATAAGAATGCAATTCAGATCATAATGAGACATTCCTCTGGTTTCATTCGGAAAGGGAGGAGATAGGACGAAAAAAAAAGAAGAATGAATATCGACCGTTCCAGTATTCCCAATCGCGCGGGAAAAATGAGAGGGAGAGAGACATGTATATGTGGGATATATCCATCCATATTGAATTGCAGATACATCAATGATAGAATCATTTCCGATTGGACCAAATACTGGCCCACCGATAGAGATGAAAGAAGGTGGGTAAGAAATAGGAGCAGACACTTTTTCGATATAGTAATCAGTATCTAATGAATTCAAGGGTTCCAACATAAGAGGGGGAGATCACAATGAGATCTCGGCCTCATAAGGGGGATATGGCGAAATTGGTAGACGCTACGGACTTGATTGGATTGAGCCTTGGTATGGAAACCTACTAAGTGGTAACTTCCAAATTCAGAGAAACCCTGGAATTAAAAATGGGCAATCCTGAGCCAAATCCTGTGTTCAGAAAACAAGGGTTCAGAAAGCGAGAATCAAAAAAGGATAGGTGCAGAGACTCAATGGAAGCTGTTCTAACAAATGGAGTTGACTGCATTGGTAGAGGAATCGAATCCTTCTATCGAAACTACAGAAAAGATGACCCT